ATCAATACACCGAAAACTACACTTAGATTTATTGGATTTGTTGCTAAAATATCGGTATTAAACCCGAAACTCCCGGCGGATGGCCAGTGACCCAAGTAAACGAAAGAATCGGTTAAATTTTTCATATAATCTCCTCTTCTAGCTAAACTATAAAAAAAAGAACTCTATCCTTTTTTTTTTATTCTTTTTATTGAAAATAAAAAGAAATTTTAATTTAATAATTTAATTTACCTATTTGGATATTTGTAAACAGAATCAAAAACCTATTCTATTTACAAATGTATTTTCCAAAATTTTTAATTTTCAATAATAATAATGAGACTTATTAGAATTAAGCTAGAATTTGAGACCAAGTTTTATGTCAAGTTCAAAAAACCTCCTTTTTTCGGAACACTCCTTAAAAAAAAGTTTCTATTAAACTAAAAGAATAAGGGGAAGGAAGAAAGCGAATCGATGTGCTAATTCCCCATCCTCAAATTAGTCCTTCCCAAGGATTGTTGTCTCAATGAATAATTGTAGGAGTTAAATCTTGATAGAATTAAAAAAACTACGAAAAAAATCCAGAATTTTGTGATTTATCGGATTAAACAAAAGGATTCGCAAATAAAAGCGCTAATGCTACAACTAGGCCATAAATTGTTAAAGCTTCCATAAAAGCCAAACTAAGCAATAAAGTACCTCGTATTTTTCCTTCTGCCTCAGGTTGTCTCGCGATACCTTCGACAGCTTGACCCGCAGCTGTACCTTGACCAACTCCAGGTCCAATAGAAGCAAGCCCAACAGCCAACCCAGCAGCAATAACCGAAGCAGCAGAAACCAGTGGATTCATGATAAGTTCCTCACACCAAAATAAAGAAATAGTTAATGATACAATCATCCAATGACTTAGGACGTAATTCTAATTAAGTAATCGCTAAGATTCATCCAGCCAAAATAACCAAAAACTTGAATTGAAATAATATAATAAAATTATTGAATCATAAGAATTACTTTGATAGTAGTTCCTATCCACGGGATTTGAAAAAATTCATAATATATATACGACTTTTTTATGCCATTTCTTTTTTGTGAACCATTCTTTGAATTCTTCGTTCTTTTTTTTATCAGTTTTTCAGCCAATTCACAGATAAAAAGGAAGAACTTCTAATCGAATCCCTATCTAAATCGAAATTCACAAAAATAGTAGGGCAGATTCAGATTATATAGATCTTTAACTCATATATACCTAGTCAATATCAAATATCACATATACAAGTGTTTCTTACATAACGTAAACCAACTATTCAATCATTGGGCTAACCTAAAAAAGAATATTTGAAAAAAAAAATCGTTAATGATGACCTTCCATAGATTCACCTATATAAGCCGCAGCTAAAGTGGCAAAAATGAGAGCTTGAATCCCGCTTGTAAATAATCCAAGGAACATGACAGGTATAGGAACCACTAAAGGTACTAAAGAAACAAGAACAACAACGACTAATTCATCGGCTAATATATTTCCGAAAAGTCGAAAACTAAGTGATAGGGGTTTTGTAAAATCTTCTAAGATGTTAATGGGTAAAAGAATTGGAGTTGGTTGAATGTATTTACTGAAATACCCTAATCCTTTTTTGCTAAGACCCGCATAAAAGTAGGCTACTGATGTGAGTAAAGCTAAAGCAACCGTCGTATTTATATCATTCGTTGGTGCTGCTAACTCCCCTTGAGGTAACTGGATAATTTTCCACGGTAAAAGGGCTCCTGACCAGTTAGAAACAAAAATAAATAAAAACAGGGTTCCAATAAAGGGAACCCATGGACCATATTCTTCTCCAATCTGGGTTTTACTCACGTCTCGAATGAATTCAAGGACAAATTCAAAGAAATTTTGGCCGTCAGTTGGAATGGTTTGTGGATTGCGAATCGCTAGAACTGCGGAACCTAATAAGATAGCAATTACAACCCAAGAAGTAATAAGGACTTGGGCATGGACCTGGAAACCCCCTATTTGCCAATAGAAATGTTGGCCGACTTCTACACCAGATATCTCATATAACCCTTCTTTTATTAGTGTGTTGATGGAACATGATAAAACATTCATATTGCCCTCTGACATAAATAAGAACTTTAAATTATTTTGATTCAAGATACCCCCCCTTTTTTTACTTAATTTACTTTAATTTTATATTTTAGTTTTGGATACCAACTAAACTAATCACACAATATCCCCAGTTTTTTTATCTCTTTTTCTTTTGTACAATTCAGGAGTAGTAACCGATTTTTTAAATCGAAATACAGGGAGCCCCTCCCTCAAAAAAAAATTGATTTATTTATCTTATTATTAATCAAGAATTTTGTATATAGCTAGAACGACCCTCACAAATTGCGAATACTAATTTGTTAAGAATGAATCGAATTGAAGCTATAGCGTCATCATTTGCTGGAATAGAAATATCCGCGAGATCGGGATTACAATTTGTATCGATTAAAGAAATGGTTGGAATTCCCAAAGTGATACATT